ACCATCGATGAACCGATCGAATTAACCACCCGAAGTTAACTTCCGTCATTATGTATTGAACAGAGGCAAAAGCCTCAGTAACGGTCGGGCGGTAGTAAAAAGTCATAGCAAACCCTGTAGCTACTTGTACTAAAAAACAAGTGAGCGTAATTCCTCCCAGACAATAAAATATGTTGACATGAGGAGGAACGTATTTACTAGTTATATCATCTGCAATCGCCTGAATCTCGAGACGTTCTTCGAACCAATCGTAGACTTTATTGAGATAGGTAAACCAAGAGAACTCCCCTCTGAGAACCGTATATGAGAATTTCATCTCGTACGGCTCAAACAAAACCACCCCAATACTGGTATGGAATAGAAAATTGGAAACTTCTTAATTTTTTGATTCAATCTTATCTAAAAATACGAAAGAATAAAAATCAGAAAGCTTTTCTTTGTGGTTCTAATTAGAATTAGAATGCCAAAAAATCAAGTCGACTCGCTTATCTTTATGTTGATCGTTACAGGCCTCTTGAATCTTCTATTTACCTATTTCATTTTCTTTGATTTGTTATTTTGAGTTGTATGTAATGCAGCTTTACTTTTGTTTTCTTTATTATTGATAGGAATTTTCTTGTTAAGACCCTATGAATCAATTGAAACCTCAGATTCATACTAGAACCTAGAACCACGATGATTCAATAAAACCTTCAAACGAAGTCCAAAGATTCCATGAGTAAGAATCCTTGGATCATCATTTATTCAAGTTTGTGCTTTGCGTAAAATAAAAGCAGAAATGGGGAATTTGAAAGAAGAAAAATCTTGCAATTGAAAATTTTTCCAAAGAAAAAATTTTTTGAATCCGGCCAAGGGGTCTGAATATTAAGTATGAATCATAGTTCGAATACTTCGTGATCTATTTCATATATTCCGTGCTCCAGATACTCGAATGAATATCCGACGGAGTAAACCATCTCGATCAAGACGACAGACCTATGCTCTGTACTATCAATAGGATCAATTCGAACAAGTCGCACACTCATATTCCGGAAATACAGAAATGAAAAATTCGCGGTCGAACTACCAATCAACTAAAATCAAAATCCGATACCTAAATGCTTATTTAAAAGGTAGTATTTTGTGATTCTTGTAAATTTCATTCTAATTCAGTGAAATTCCGTCCAGTAAAACGGACGAATTATAAATCTCCAAAATAATAGATAGGAATACCGCAAATAAAGCCATTGCGACTCCCATCAAAGGAGTAGTTCCCCATCCAGGAGCTACTTTACCATATTCCGAATTCAAGGGTTTCAACAACCCCCCTGCAGAAGTTCTTTTTGGACGAGTTCTAGAACTACCCTCAACTGTTTGTGTAGCCATAAATCCTATTTTGTATTGATTGAGATCTGTTGACTTTGTATACCATTCCGTTGTAAATAAACGATCTTATCATGGATCCAGTGTGGTCTTGAAATTCTATACTAATGGAAACAGCAACCCTAGTCGCCATCTCTATATCTGGGTTACTTGTAAGTTTTACTGGGTACGCCTTATATACCGCTTTTGGGCAACCCTCTCAACAACTAAGAGATCCATTCGAGGAACACGGGGACTAGTTGAAGTAGAAGTAATGGGCCTCCCAATATTGGGAGGCCCATTACTTCAATTGATATAAAAACAAAATCATTTTGTTTTTTTAGTTGGAACTTTAGGCGGTTCTCGAAAAAAGATAGCGAAAAAAATGATCCCTAGAGTTGAGACTAAGAGGAATGTATAAACCAGTGCTTCCATAAATTCGATCGTGGTTTCCAATTATAGCTTCCATACCTGTTTATTTGGGATCATCCCCCGGATTAAAGAAAAAAAGAATCAAAAAGGGCGGCGATTTAAATCCATATTTCTCCAGTACCTTATACCTTATTTACAATAAAAAGCACAAATCGAAAATAGAAGCAGAAGCGAGAAACTAAAATAGCAGAGCAATGCTGCATCAGACTACTTGTCTTCTTGTAGTTGGATCTCCAAGTTTTTGGAATACTCCAAATTCCACTTGAGCGTCCAAATCCGGGTCAATACCAGCAAAAACATCTCTGAACAAGGTTCTAGCACCATGCCAAATGTGTCCGAAGAAGAAAAGCAGAGCAAATGAAGCGTGTCCAAAGGTAAACCAGCCCCTTGGGCTGCTACGAAAAACACCATCGGATTTCAAAGTAGCACGATCTAATTCAAAAATTTCACCCAATTGAGCACGTCTAGCATATTTTTTCACAGTAGCAGGATCACTATAACTCACGCCATTCAGCTCGCCACCATAGAACTCAACGGTTACACCTACTTGTTCGACACTATACTTCGATTCTGCCCTTCGAAAAGGAACGTCGGCTCTAACAATTCCATCTCCGTCTACCAAAACAACTGGAAATGTTTCAAAAAAAGTAGGCATACGACGTACAAAAAGTTCACGCCCTTCTTTATCTCTAAATATAGGGTGTCCTAACCACCCGACAGCTATTCCATCCCCGTTATCCATTGAACCCGCTCTGAATAATCCCCCTTTCGCAGGATTATTTCCGATGTAATCATAAAAAGCTAATTTTTCAGGAATTTTAGACCAAGCTTCTGATAAACTTTGATTTTCGGCTAGTCCAGCACTGACTCTTCGATATATTTCTTGCTGAAAGTATCCCTGATCCCATTGATAACGGGTGGGACCAAATAATTCGATGGGGGTAGTTGCTGACCCATACCACATAGTTCCAGCAACAACAAACGCTGCAAAAAAGACAGCAGCGATGCTGCTGGAAAGAACGGTTTCAATATTGCCCATACGTAATCCTTTGTATAAGCGTTGTGGCGGGCGGACGCTGAGATGGAATAAGCCTGCTAATATGCCCAATGTCCCTGCCGCAATATGATGAGAGGCTATTCCTCCTGGAACAAAAGGATCAAAACCTTCCACACCCCATGCTGGATTTACAGATTGTACCTTTCCAGTTAGTCCATACGGATCAGACACCCATATTCCAGGACCATACAATCCTGTTACATGAAATGTCCCAAAACCAAAGCAAGCCACTCCTGAAAGAAATAAATGAATTCCAAAGATTTTCGGCAAATCTAAAGAACGTTTTCCTGTACGGTCATCAACAAATATTGCTAGATCCCAATACACCCAATGCCAGATAGCTGCCAAGAAGCACAAGCCGGAAAACACAATATGTGCCCCCGCTACACCTTCGTAACTCCAAATACCCGGATTCGTTACCGTCCCCCCTGTAATACTCCAACCACCCCATGAATCGGTTATTCCTAAACGAGTCATGAAGGGTATAACGAACATGCCTTGTCTCCATATTGGATCAAGAACTGGATCGGAGGGATCAAAAACAGCTAATTCATATAGAGCCATTGAACCGGCCCAACCCGCAACCAGGGCTGTATGCATTATATGGACAGCAATCAAACGACCGGGATCATTCAATACGACGGTATGAACACGATACCAAGGCAAACCCATGGGACTACCCCTTTATTAATAAAAAATAAAAAATAGACACTATGTAACTTTATTGCATTGAAAAAAACTATGCTATGTACCCCTTTTTTCAGGGGATTATCTCGAAAAAGGGATTAATATTAATATTTGTTCTATTATTTTAGTAATAATGGAAGAGTTCGGTTCGTAGGAAAAAAGAGAAGCAGATCTATTCTATACTCGATAAGTACCAATACGCAATGGGGGTTGATTCCCTTTTCTATGAGCGAATGTATCCATATTTGGTCATCATTCAAAAGACTTATTCGTAAGAATTTTCCTTTATTTTATGAACTTCGTCAATCTATGTATAAACTAAGATAACGGCCACTAGTATTAAGACAAGAAGCCCATTATTACGCTTCCACATCAAAGTGAACTAGAGTACTTAATTCTTTTTTCTTTCATTTTATGCCTATTGGTGTTCCAAAAGTACCTTATCGAAGTCCCGGGGACAAGCATCCATCTTGGGTTGACATATAGTGCGACTTGTCAGATCTATTGGGTCATATGGGATTTCCCCGTTCTCTCCCCCGATCGAGATATCCTCTGTTTCGCCCAAAAAATTGATTGAATTATCAAAAATTTGTAGCGTGAAATGCAATGAAGTGCAATTAGATCTATTTCGTGAGGAAGCATCCAGATTAATATTAGCAATAAATCAATTTTATGGTCGTCTTGGCTGGACCAATAAAATGAGGTATCCAGGCTCCGTTTAGAAAAACCCAATTGGTAATATATCTATGATTATTACTTATATCATAAACGATTCCTTTATTAGAAAAGCGATCTCAAACTGTTAATCAACGGAATACTAAATATGATGAATATGTCAAATATTTGGCGGAAGACATGAAAGAAATGAATTAAAAAAAGGGGGAAGTCATAGCAAAAAAGAGACGTGGTATTGGGGTCATTTGTCCTATATGTGCAAATCAAAATCGGGCGAATCCTTACTCGGAGTAGAGCATAAACCTAAAAAAATGTAAGAAGCCCATTCAATTCAGGAACAAGAAAATGGCATCGTGATTTTTGGATCGGATCTCGATGAAAAAATACATCAATGAAAAGTTAGTTCGATAAGTCGATAAGTTTAGTGAATTGCTTTTTTATATTAGAATATTATAGGTCTAGGAAACCGGCTAAACTCATTGTTCTTGAAAAACGGAAGAAAAGCCCCTCGATAGAAGCGAGGAAAAAAGAAAGGAAAGGGGCTAGGAGCTACACATTGATTTGTTTTTCGCAAGTTTTGTTGAACCGTATGCATCAAAAGATGCCTGTACGGCTCCGAAGGGATACTGTTTTATCCTAATCAACCGACTTTATCGAGAAAGATTACTTTTTTTAGGTCAAATGGTTGAGAGCGATATCTCGAATCAACTTATTGGTATTATGGTATATCTCAGTATAGAGAACGAGACCAAGGATTTGTATTTATTTATCAACTCTCCTGGCGGATGGGTAATACCCGGGATAGCAATTTATGATACTATGCAATTTGTGCGACCCGATGTACAGACAATATGCATGGGATTGGCCGCCTCCATGGGGTCTTTTCTCCTGGCCGCCGGAGCAAGTACCAAACGTCTAGCATTCCCTCACGCTTGGCGCCAATGAGTTTTTTATTTGAGAGAAAAAAGAAGACTATGCCTTCGCCATATGAATTCTTAATATTAAGTAATAATAGCATGGCACTTCGAATTCGATATGAAAATTGTTAGTGTTTTTTTTTTTTCAAAATATTTGATTATGTATCGAAGCAGTAGTATGAGATAAAGAAGGGGTATTCCGAGTTTATCTTACCTATCGGAAGCCTATTGCAGCGCCACAAACCTTTTTCACGCCGGAAGGTTCTTAACAATTAACAAGATTTATGGTATGAAAGAGTACGAAAATCAAAAAGAAGATTATTTTTGATTTATTTCTTTTTTTATTTTTATTTGAAAAATAAAAAAGAAACTTTGGGATTGCTGAATCACAAACGAACTAAATATATAAAGCAACGGAGCCATCATAGTATTTTTGAACTCCTCAAAAAAAGAAGGGTGGTAATTGGATCATTTACCCATCTGGGTATAATAGAACCCCCTTTTTATCCTTGTTTGATGACGGGTAAAAATCAAATTCCATTGGCGAGCCGTATGCAATGCGAAAAAGTGCCCGTACGGTTGTTCAATTCTATCTTTTTCTTTATCTCTTCCCCTCGCCGAATCGTGCGAGATAGAGGAACCTTTTATTATGTTATAATATATCATCAGGGTCATGATCCATCAACCTATTGGCGCTTTTTATGGGGCACAAACGGGAGAATTTATCCTGGATACGGAAGAACTACTGAGACTGCGCGAAATCCTTACAATGGTTTATGTACAAAGATCGGGCAAGCCCTTATGGGTTGTAGCCGAAGACATGGAAAGGGATACTTTTATGTCAGCAACAGAAGCCCAAGCTCATGGACTTGTTGATCTTGTAGCGGTTGGATAAAACATAGCAGTCACTTTTTAAGGGTTTAATATTCTATTAAACAGAAGAAATTCATAATCATCCGGTTAGGATCGATCTAAACCAGCCCATAATGGATAATTCAGCATGCCAACTATTAAACAACTTATTAGAAACCCAAGACAGCCAATCAGAAATGTTACCAAATCCCCCGCTCTGCGGGGATGCCCTCAGCGCCGAGGGACATGTACAAGGGTGTATGTGCGACTCGTTTCAATCATGGGCTGAGACAAAACAAAAGAAAGAAAACCTTTTTTAAGTATCACTGATCAGTACCTGTGAATCGGATAGAATAGAAGAAGAAGAACTCCATTCACTATCTAAAAAAAGATCGATCTATCATATCTTTCTATTGTGTATGAAATTTATGGTTTCCACTGGCGCAAATTCCACCACCTCAATTTGCAATTAATTTAAGGTGAGAAAGAATTCCCCATTGGTAACAAATAGTTATCCATTAAGCGGGGGAAATACTATAAAAAAGCAGAAAGATTATCTTTCTACTCTTGCAAGAACGGACTAACAAGGTCAGCTACCCCACCAATCTTCATAATTAAATACCGTTACTGTATAAGGTCTATCTCGTTATGAAAGACCTATTACTAGAAAATTCATGGGTAGAGCCGAAGAGTGGTAACTGTACAAGTTACCAATAGAATTGATTAAATGAAGGAAGTGGCTCCGGTGTATAGAGAGGGCCTCACCGTTTAAGAAGTAATCATAGAGACGACGGAACCCACAATTTCTTTATCTATTTACTATTTTCGTTTTTTTTTTTTTTACTATTTTCTTTCCAATGCCTCGACAAAAGGTAAAAGCGTGGTCGGGAAGGTTAGAGTAGCAAAAGCCATTGGAATTTTTATTTTATAAATTGGAAGAGTCCGTTTTGTTATTAATAGACTAGGAAAGGGGAAAAGAATAACTGAAAGAAAGGAAATCAATTAGTTATTCATCAAAGTTTCATTTATTCAATGACCAGAATTAGACGAGGATATATAGCTCGGAGACGTAGAACAAAAATGCGTTTATTTGTATCAAGCTTTCGCGGGGCTCATTCACGCCTTAGCCGAACAATTACTCAACAGAAAATAAGAGCTTTGGTTTCGGCTCATCACGATAGAGATAGGAAAAAAAGGGATTTTCGTCGTTTGTGGATCACCCGAATAAATGCAGTAATTCGCGGAAATCTGGTATCCTATAGTTATAGTAGATTAATATACAATCTGTATAAGGCGCAGTTGATTCTTAATCGTAAGATACTTGCACAAATAGCTATATCAAATAGGAATTGTCTTTATATGATTTCCAATGAGATTATAAAATAATGAAATTGGAAGGAATCCATTATAATTTTTAAACGGAGTTCTCTGGAGAATGAACTCCAGTAAGAGGAAGGTAGAGTAGAAATAATATGATAAAGTCGTCAAAATGAGCGAACACGCTCAATAAAAAAAAAGATTGATTTTATTCTTCTTTCCCAATTCTTTTTTTTCTTACGGCACGGCTGCTTCGCAGATTTTTTGAACAAAACATCCATCTGTGTTTGAGTTCGGATTGGAATTTTTATTTAATTGAAGAGTAAGCCTATTTTTTTCTGGTTCGAAGACCGGGAGGTCTAGCGGTCAACCCACTTCTTTCAAATTGTTTCTCATTATTAAGAAAAGGTAACGAAGATAAAATACGAGCTTGTTTTATAGCAATAGTAATTAATCGTTGTTCTTTTAAGGTCAATCTATTCACCCGTCTAGATAATATTTTTCCTTGTTCACTAAGAAATAGACTAATTAAAGTCATGTTTCTATAATCAATTCGATCCCCCGATTGGATCGGGGGCAAACGCCTACGAAAAGATCGCTTGGATTTAAGAAAGAGTCGCTTGGTTTTATCCATAATTTGTTTATTCCTTATCCCTAAAATCCCATTTCGATGAAATCAAAAAATGATTTATAGAATCAATTATAGGATTTGGTTTGTCTAGATTTATTTATTTGTTTTTATTTAAATATATGAAATAATCTAGATATATATCTAGATTATTTTTTCATGTCCCTTGCCCTTGGAAGGGTGACACAAAAGCACGCGGCTTGACTCTATCTATTTTTTTATCTCCCCATGAAGTGTATGCTTGTAACAATAGGGACAGAATTTTCTCAATTCCAATCGACTGGGTGTATTGTGTCGATTCTTTTGAGTAATATATCTGGAAATACCCCTTGATTCCTTATTAACACCGTTTCGAACACAACTAGTACATTCCAAAATAACCCTTACTCGGACCTCTTTACCCTTGGCCATGAACCTCCTTGGGGTTTTTGATTCACCCAACTTTTCTATTTTCCGACCCGCAACGAATAAGAAGCACGGGACAAAAAAATAGAAGTTGCTAACCACTCAAAAAAAACTTATGAAATAAAGATTTCATTGCAATCAATATAGTAAATAAATAGGAAATAAAAATAATAAGTAATACAAGAATTTCTAACTATATTGCTAAATCGCAGTCCAGTATTTCATTTAAGGATCTTGTAGTGGAGGATACTCTTACCCTAGCCATATTTCGATTTCCGTTTTCTTTTACCTGTCTATTTTCTTTTAACTGGATAATTAATAATTATAATTAATAATTAATTTAATCAGAGCCTGAACCCAGGTTTCGCTGAGGTTGAAGCCACCTTTTTTCTTTTGCGTTCCTTCTTTCTAATTGTAAAACAAAAAAAAAAAACGAAAAGAGGGGAAAGAGAGATTAGTCACAAGTATTTGATTCTAGCTCTAATCTTCTTCACCCCGTTCCAGTTCAATAACTAGAATGAAAAAAAAGGAAATGTCAATGCGTCGGGGAATAAACGGTTGATTTCTATCAATAAACCTGCTAAAGACCCGAACCATAGAGTACTTAGTACCGGTGCCACGGAAAGATATGTTTTTAGATCTCGCATTGAAAATCCTCCTTCTTTTTTGTTTTTGTATTCCCTATTGGAATATATTATGGTAAGAGATGTATATGTAGTTAAAGGCCCACTTGTATTTGTGCGCGGAATCCCTAATTCAAATTGAAATGCGCAATGATTCGGTATATAAGATTTGATTTTCTTTTTTTTTTTTTCTTAAAACAGAAAATGGGTCACTTTACGCCTGCGAATTCCCAAGAAAAATAATAATTTATTATTATTATATGGTATATGATATGAGATCAAAAACAAGAAAAGACAAGATCCATTTTGCATATCACTAGAGGGAATAAAAAATAAGGATGTGTAAAACAAGACAGGGATTCTTTACAATGATATTGTAGGACAATTGAAAGGGATGTAGCGCAGCTTGGTAGCGCGTTTGTTTTGGGTACAAAATGTCACGGGTTCAAATCCTGTCATCCCTACCAATTACCGCTCAGAGCAGCAGTAACGCGAGATCCTTTTTTTTTTTTAGATCGATTTCATTTTGACATACATAAATTTATATTTTATGATATATTATAGTATACACATACAAGAATTGTTGGGTAAAAAAAGGGAATCTCCTTACCTTATTTCCAGCCTTTTTCGTTGTGATAAGAAAGCGCTCTTAGTTCAGTTCGGTAGAACGTGGGTCTCCAAAACCCAATGTCGTAGGTTCAAATCCTACAGAGCGTGATTCCGCTCTTGTCGTCTTAGATCTAAAACCATACACACTGAACTGAAATAATTGAACAGCAATCTGAATTTGACCCTGACCTCCCCCTCGGATTAAATTAAAGAAGGGAGGGGTCAGTTAAAAAAAGAGATGTTAATTAATCAAAGGTCCAACTGATCACCACGTCGGTATTGTAAATAGGCGGTTACGAATAATCCAGCCAAAGTAATAGGAATTAGACCTAAGACGATTCCAAATAGAAAGACTTCAATCATTTGAATTTGATTTTTTTTTTGAAAGGTTAAAAAGAGAGGTAATATCTATCCCTAAATATTAATCCGCCTTGCCTAGGAATCTCAATAACCAATA